AATAGCAAACCAACCGAATCGCTGCCTTTAAGGGGGAGTACTGCTTATGGCTTTGTACAGGTAAAAGGCAGTATTCCACAATGTCAGGTTTGGGGGCTAAGCTTGTCATAATGTACCGGAATTGGGTATTTCAGGGGATGGTGAGTCATCTAAGGGATTTGGCATTTGAACAAGAACCTTTGAGCATTTCCTAATCAATAGGAGAGCCGCGCATAAAGGAATAGAAAAAACCTCGGCTAAGGTTCTTTTCTCTTATTCGGGGTAGTCATACAAATGAAGCTCTTACATATCCCGAAAAAGAAGAATCTAAGAGCCATGTGCGAGCTTTTGGTCTTGTTCGGAAGTCAGATTCCCCTGCGAGCGGACAATTTCGGAAAAATACAGGGACAACAAAGGCCCCTAAGCAGGGTGGGCTTGGGCTTTGGATGAAGGACCGTATGTTGTTTCAAGTGGGCATTTTTATAAGTATATATAAATATTTGCACCTCGCGAAATGGATGCAAGGTGGGGATTGGCAATAGAAAATTCTTCCTTTAGCTTCGAGGAGAGGGAGAGCCCCCGCTTTCGTCCTTTCATCGAATGGTTATTTGGGTACGCCAGAGATGGGTCTCGCTCCGAAACGAAAGAAAAGAAGTTTTTCTTCGACCCAATGCCCTTACTCTTGGAGCTGTAGGACGGACGTTAGAATGAGGAGGTTTTTCCACTATGTTCTTATTGCCGCTGCCGGATCATGGGCGAAAGAAAAGCCTTTGCGACTTGGGTGGTCAATGATATGAAAGAGGCGCTAAAAGCCCTCAGGTCCGTTGGATCGAAGCTAGCATGACCAATTGAAGGAGATTTAGAGGAGTAGGCTCTCCAGCGTAAACTCCGAATCTGATAAGAGGTTCTCTGTCTTGATGTCTAGTATGGCTAGTCTAGGGCGCTCCCAGTGATCGATCGGTTACGAAAAGCCAGCGCCAAAAAGTGCCTCAGGAACCCGTCAGGTCGTGAGACAAAAAGCTATGTGAACGTACGCACCAGCCTTTTAATCCGTCCATCCTCCTTTTCGAGAGGGGTTGATCCTTACACCGCCCCTACTGGCCCGAGAGAGCGAACCAAGATTTGATCGCCTACTAAAATGTCGGGCCGACGAAGCAAAGAAGGAGCGGGAATGAGAGTGTCCGATAGAAATGCTATTTTTTTCTAGCTAAGTGTTTGTTGCGCTGAGCGATGCAGCTTCGTTCATCTTATAATATAAGCCTAGCATCCATTCGACCACGTTATGGTGCTTTTTCCTTTTTATATAAATGGGTTCCCAGTGCAAACTGAGATCTTGTAGCGGCGATGCTTGTGGTCCTTACGGTTTTTTTTTCATTCGCTATAATCGACTTTTTTTATTTGCACAAAACATGTCATTCTAGTCTAACCTTCTGGCTCAGTGTCAGGTGCAGCTTTAGGTTCTGTTTCCGATCCAGTATCAAAACCATTTTCTGTGTATTTTGCGGTTTAGTGAGAAGTTTCCGCGGAGTTTGCAGTTGGGGCATCCAGAGGTGCTGTTTGTTTCTGGCTTCGATGTCGTTTCCGAGCATCTTTCTTACATCCTATTTTCATAATTCTCCTTTTCTTCGTCTATTCGACCAACAAGGTGGATTTTCGGGCAGTATTAGCAAAGAGCCATTCCCGCTCCACAGCGGGTCCCGAAAGGGTTGGCGGGGCTGATCAATCCGAAGAAATTTGCGATGAGACAGTTTGCGTCTTCCGCTACTATATTCCCCCTCTTCTTACTGAGGAAGAAAGTCTCCATCGGGGATTGAAAAAGATTTGAAAAGTCAACACGGCTTGTTGAGACACAGACAACACTAGGAGAAACCGGAAATGCTTTTATAACCCTACCCCCTTCACTCGTGGCTCGCTCCTTGATTACATGCCCTAAGGCCCTTTCAGGAGATCGCAGTAACTGGCGCCTTGCTAAAGGGGTTACGCTTTCCAGAGCATTAAAAAGACTATTTAAAAACAATAAAGCCTTTACTTACTACTTTAAGGGACAACAAGCCCTTCCTGGGTTTTGAATCAAAGCTTCTTCATTCTCGACAAGCTGCTCAAAAAGACTCTTATTCGTTCTGATCAAACTAGGGACAGTGATGTTTCTGGGAACTTGAGCAGGAGACAGATTTCTGGAGGGACGATCGGACCGAGATTCTACACGTACCGGTTGTGGAGTAGTTAGAGATAGAAGCCACTTTCGGGATAAAGCGTGCCGCTTTCCTTAGTTAACTGTAAGCTCTAGTTGGGCTCCTCCTTTTACAACTTGAGGAAGTTAGGCGTTTTGTTTAACTCTTTTTTTGAACCTGACTCGCTTCGCTCTCGAAATGCTGATTCTTTGGAATCCTGTCTGATACACATATCGATTATATGATGAACGTAATCTATATCGTAAATATAGCTAGTGAACTCATCAATCACGGTGTTCCTAAAAGGCAAACAAACTCAAAGACTTACCTTGGTAACCGGGATGTTTTGACTAACCCCTACTTTCCTGACTCCCCTGCATCCATTGAGCTTACGGCTCTTATAGGCGATCGAAAGAAGGAAACGATTTACCCTCTTCTGAGTCTGATCGTAGACCACCCTCTTTCTCGTGCTTTTTTTAAGATTTGAATCTGAAGTCAGGAAGCAAGAACTCCCCCTTTCACACCCCTGTAGCTGTCTGTTTTCAACACCCAAACCCCCCGTACCCGTATGGGGTGACAACTCTCTCCCTTCTCTTCCCCCTTTACCCGCTAGTCTTGTTGTCTCTTAACTAACCCTGTAGCCTATAAGCAAGAACTATTAACTAACCCTTTATAGCGGTTTGGTAGCCGAGTGATCCGATGCGAAGGCAGCAATCCCAGCAAGCAATAGGATAAATGGGCCAAAACCACGACATGATCTTTATCTCGACCCCTGCCGCACCTCCTATCTGGCGAAGAAACCTCGCTTCTGCCATTTCACCATGAAGAGGGGAAGTATCTTCCACTGATCCGCCAGCCGATAAAAGAAAGAAGGGAAAGGCCCAACAGGTTTAATGGGAGGAGGGAAGTATGGATTCAAATGTGGATGAGGGAGGCTGGTCCACTGGTGAGTTTGCTGAAGCAGGAGAAGTATGATTGCCAGCGGATGAATCAGATGGAGAAGATAATGAGGGCTCTGAGGAGAGATCAACTGACGAGTCCGTGGTAGGTGCAGAAGAAGATGAACTAATTGGTAGCATGAGAGGCATAGGAACAATGGAGGTGACAGTGGTACTGATCGGAGAAGTAGGAGAATCGACTTGCTTCTGAAACGGAAAGCAGTGCTTATCCAAAATGACATGACGAGAGATGTACAGTCGACTTGCAGAAGGATCGAAACATCGGTAGCCTTTTTTTATAGTACTATAACCAAGAAAAACACACTTTGTAGATTTAGGCTGTAATTTATCTTTTCGATATGGACCTAAGTGAGGATAGCATGCACAACCGAATACCCTGAGATGTGAATACACTGGAGGAGTACCAAAGAGAACCTCATGAGGAGAACGATTACCAAGCACAGGAGTGGGTAATCTCTTTATAAGATAGACTGCTGTTGAAAAGGCCTCAAGCCAAAGATAGCGAGGCATAGAAGCTTGATAAAGAAGTGTTAAACCCATTTCCTCAATATGGCGATGCTTGCGCTCAGCAACTCCATTTTGCTGGGGCGTATGAGGACAAGAGACTCTTAAAGAAATACCACAAGAGTCAATGAGATTTCTGAACACCCCTTGAGTAAGTTCTTTAGCACCATCACACTGAAAATACTGAATTTTTCCTTGAAATAAAGTCTCACCCATAGACAACAAGTGCAAGAACCAATCAACACTATCATCTTTTGCTTAGATCGGATATAACCAAGTATATCGACTATAATCATCAACAAATATAATAACGAAAACCAGAAGCAGTTGACATATAATAAATAGTAATAGAATTAGCAGCAAATAAGACCTCATCTCTCGAATTGGGAGCCTATGGGCGGGTCATTCCCAACTCCCCCAACGAAGCTCGCGAATAGATATGGCAGATCTAGATTGACCGATTGGTTCCGACAATCCTCAGGTACTCACCATTGACCAACATCAGTGATTTCGAACATCTCTTATGAGAATTCTCGTTTTCACCGATTTTATCCCGACTTTCTTCCTCCTTCATAAAAGTAGTGAATTTGGGGCTTCAACCTGGCAAATTGAATTCCAAAAAAGAATTGGATCGCGGATGCTTTTTGCTGTTGTTTTTGGCCTTCTTTTTGTAGAAACATCAAGTGTTAAGCAACACAGGTGCGTGAATCACTGGTTCGTAGGTGAGCTAAAGTCCCTGCAGCTAACGGTTTAAATGAGCTAATAACCCCAACGACAAGACAAATGAACGGGCATTTTCGGGGACTAGCCCGCCTCCCAATAGCCAAATGTGTCTCCCTAGTTAGAACTTAGGGAAGACCAAAGACCATCCTGTCACAGGCTTCACGAAGCCTGCAAGGGGAGGGAGACTCTCTTCTTTGTCCATTTCTCCAAATTGAAACTTCCTTAACCCTTATATCATCTAAACTCAACGACTCAAAAAGAAAGCACTGATTCAGCCCGCTTCTCGCTCCGACTCTGCATGACGCCGCTCCACACTTCAATCTCCATCACGGGCAATCCAATCAAAATTCCTTTCTTTCTTAGGTTGAGTAGGTAAGAATACAAATTGAGACTATCACATCCAAAAGCGACTTAGAAAACCAGTGGGGGGAATTACCGTCTTTAGCTGCCTTTTTTAAAGCCATGCTCCTTTAAAAAAAGCAGTATCTGCCTATAGAACCGGCTTTTGCCATTCCACGCCCGCATATTCTGGTATACACGGATCAGCTTGTTTATATTATTACCCCGTTTAGACTGTGCTTTAGGAATTCGTCTATTACCACAGTTAACTTCACTGGCGGAGTAATCGAGTCTTTGATAAATAGGTTTTTTACAATTCTTTCTATCGATTGTTTCAACCGATCAATATTGTCCTCTTCGAGACCGTTTTCTGAAAGCCCCTGTAATTCTTCTACACTTTTGACTACATAGCGAGGTTTTCAATAAACCACAGGTTCTTTTGAAAAGTAGTTTCGCAAAAACTGTTCTATGTTCTTACAACAACAATAACGGGCTCCCTAATATTTGAATCAATTCTTTAACAGTGTCATCAATTAGGCAGATAGTTGTTCGTAAGAGAGACACAAAAAAGACAATAGGTACTAGAAAAGGGGCGAGACTCTCTAATAGAATTTTAGAGATTCGGGAAAAACGGAGATTTGAAACGGCGAAAGCATTCCTAAACTAGGAGTAGAATTTGGTAATGGGCGGGTCATTTTTTCTAGGTCATTTTAGGATCGTCCTGCGCAGTCCGTGCCAGTAGTGATATCCTAATTCGGCTACCTCTCCCACTCATCAAGGCAGAACATAAGAAAGGTAAACTATTGCCAAGAGAGACCGGGGAACGCTCTGCCCCTTCACCTACAAAAGGATCGGTTACCGGAGTGCTGTGCTTCTCAGGGCCCTCTGAGTCAGAGCAACCCCGCCGGGCGATCCAGTCACCCGGACACTAAGATACTTACGATGACTCGATTACCTAAAGGGACCCATCCTGTAAGTTTCGAGCTTTTCTTGCACACTGACTCTTTCTCTTTTGGATCGGATTCAGCCCCAGACCTTGGTACGCTGAGGTTAAGCTTTTCCCGGGTTTCCTCTTAAAGCGGCGCAGCTCCCAAGGTGCATATTATCATATAGAAACAAGCGAAGCGTAGCGAATCACATAGATAAGCCCCTACCTGCCAGCGCGCGGATAGATAGGGCGGGCGAAGCGCGAAGGGGATGGATGTCTGAGCGGTTGAAAGAGTCGGTCTTGAAAACCGAAGTATTGATAGGAATACCGGGGGTTCGAATCCCTCTCCATCCGCGAGGTCATAAGTTCTCTCTTGCGTTATCTATAGATAAGAACGAATCGGATCGACTCGACTGATATGATAGAGAGGGTAGCCTGTGTTATGATTTAGTTAGGGTCTCCCTTTCGTTATCTTCCGCTCCCCTTGTATAGGTTGGGGAAGGGCCGGGTGGATTACCTTTGGGAGCTAAGTCGAAGATCTCGGTGGTCTTGTGAGTGGTTGATAAACTGCGATTGTTCTTTAGGAAGTCCCATAGCTGTGAGGCTTAACAGACAAAGAAAACGGTGGATACTTCCACTAGTTGGAGGTGACGACCCTAATGAATCGACTATGAAGGTGGCTGTTAGCTACATCAGCGCTCAAATTCCTTCATCGTTATTGCCCTGGCTTCGATGATCAACCCCTGGCACATTTAGGTTTTGATTTTCGGCCATCCTGGTCCTCAGGACCCAACAAAATATTATTCTTAGATATTTCCTTTAAAAGATGCAAAAGGTGTTGATACGTCCTATCCACATAGAAAGCTTACCCTCTTCCACACATTGCCGGTGGATGCTACAGCCGCTATCACTTTGGCTGCAGGAGGGGAATGGTTAAGTGACACTCTCGACGTGAAGTTTGGTAAACGGGATGTTTACCCAGGCGCCGTAGTCTTGCCTAACCGTTCGGCCGGAGATGCCTTTGTATGGTATAGCAAGCTGTTTCGCTACTTGTATCGATTTGCCACAGTGTGGTTAGATACTGTAAACACCTCAGCTTGGCAGGATGGGAATGAAGGTCGAGGGAGCAGGGAAGAAAAGGTTATTCGCTATTGGCTCACCCTTGTATCAGGCCTTGGTACGGCCTATACATGATTGGGCCATGACGGTTTTGGCAAGGTTAAGAATGGATGGACCTATAACCAGACCCAACCGTTGCAGTACTTGAGAGGAAAGAGAATCATTTTCTCTTTTGATTTCAACTACCGATTCCTTACCTGTTATCCTGACGTCCTGTATGATTGCAGGGTTGTTCGGAAATCCCTTTGTCCTGGACGTTCATACTTTGTTCTGTAGTCTTTCAATTACTATTTTAGATAATCAAGGCTATAGGTCATCAGTTGTGACGTTTACGAAGGGTCAACCCCTCGGATTTTTGAGTTCTTGGCCTCTATTCACACTTACACATCATATGCTTGTGTGGATAGCTGCTGAGAGGGTGTATGGCACGACGAAGCTTTGCGACTATGCCAAGAATGGCGACGGTGATCGCCGCCGAGAATAAACATGCTGTGTTGGAATCCTCTGGGGTCAGCTGAACAGGCTGACAATCGGCAGAAGATGCTGGGCAAAGCTGCTGGCCTGAAGAGTGAGGCTGATCCGTAACATCAACTGCAGAAAGAATGAGGTTCGAGTTGATGAACAGGAGAAGGCCGCAATACATCTCCATCACCATTCTCCCCCGGGGCTGATTAATTAGGTTAAGGAAAATATGAGGCGACCTCATTAAAGAGAACATTCAAGGATACATCTTTTCTCTTGGATTTCACGTCATAGCATCCATACCATACCCGGACTG